TGAAATCCAACCCTGGAAATACAGGATCCCCATTTTTTTTACTACCCGGAGCTTCGATACATTTCGAAATCGAGAGATGTCTACCGGGGGAGGTTCTATCAGACAACAATTAGCCAATCTAGATTTACGAAGTATTATAGATTATTCATTGGTAGAATGGAAAGAATTGGAGGAAGAAGAACCCACGGGGAACGAATGGGAAGATCGAAAAGTTGGAAGAAGAAAAGATTTTTTGCTTCGACGCATGGAATTGGCTAAGCATTTTATTCGAACAAATATAGAACCAAAATGGATGGTTTTGTGTCTATTACCAGTTCTTCCTCCTGAGTTGAGACCAATCTATCATATAGATGAGGATAAACTAGTGACCTCGGATATTAATGAAATCTATAGAAGAATTATATATCGGAATAATACTCTTACAGATCTATTAACAACAAGTATAGCTACGCCAGAAGAATTAATAATATCTCAGGAAAAATTGCTACAAGAAGCCGTGGATGCACTTCTTGATAATGGAATCTGCGGACAACCAATGAGGGACGATCATAATAGAGTTTACAAGTCGCTTTCAGATGTAATTGAAGGCAAAGAAGGAAGAGTTCGCGAGACTCTGCTTGGTAAACGGGTCGATTATTCAGGACGGTCTGTGATTGTCGTGGGCCCTTCACTTTCCTTACATCGATGTGGATTGCCTCGCGAAATAGCAATAGAACTTTTCCAGGCATTTGTAATTCGTGACCTAATTAGAAAACATCTTGCTTCGAACATAGGAGTTGCTAAGAGTCAAATTCGAAAAAAAAAACCGATTGTATGGGAAATACTTCAGGAAATTCTGGATGACCATCCTGTATTGCTGAATAGAGCGCCTACTCTGCATAGATTAGGCATACAGGCATTTCTCCCTGTTTTAGTGGAGGGACGTGCTATTTGTTTACATCCATTAGTTTGTAAGGGCTTTAATGCAGACTTTGACGGGGATCAAATGGCTGTTCATGTGCCTTTATCTTTGGAGGCTCAAGCAGAGGCACGTTTACTTATGTTTTCTCATATGAATCTTTTGTCTCCAACTATTGGAGATCCCATTTCTGCACCAACTCAAGATATGCTTAGTGGACTCTATGTCTTAACGAGTGGTAATCGTCGGGGTATTTGTGTAAATAGGTATAATCCATGTAATCGTAGAAACTATCAAAATGAAAATAATAACTATAAGTATACAAAAAAAAAAGAACCCTTTTTTTGTAATGCCTATGATGCAATTGGGGCTTATCGGCAAAAACGAATCAATTTAGGTAGTGCTTTGTGGCTGCGGTGGCGACTAGATCAACGCGTTATTGCTGCAAGAGAAGCTCCCATCGAAATTCACTATGAATCTTTGGGTACCTATTATGAGATTTATGGACACTATCTAATAGTAAGAAGTATAAAAAGGGAAATTATATATATATATATTCGAACCACTCTTGGTCATATTTCTCTTTATCGAGAAATAGAAGAAGCCATACAGGGGTTTTGGCAGGGCTGTTGTAATTCTATGCTACCGGCGGGAATTCGAGTCTCGCCGGGTTAACTAGGACCATAATTGCGGAATTTATACGTGAATCAAGATCTAGAAAAGGAAGTTTTCCAATCACTGACTCAAACCCATTGTCAAATTCTACTCAGCGCAATATGGAGGTACTGATGGCAGAACGGCCCACTCAGGTCTTTCACAATAAAGTGATAGACGGAACTGCCATGAAACGACTTATTAGTCGATTTATTGATCACTATGGAATAGGATATACATCACATATCCTGGATCAAGTAAAGACTCTGGGTTTCCGACAAGCTACCGCCGCATCCATTTCATTAGGAATTGATGATCTTTTAACAATACCTTCTAAAAGATGGTTAGTTCAAGACGCCGAACAACAAAGTTTTATTTTGGAAAAACACCATCATTATGGGAATGTACACGCGGTAGAAAAATTACGTCAATCGATCGAGATATGGTATGCCACAAGTGAATATTTGCGACAAGAAATGAATCCAAATTTTCGGATGACCGATCCTTTTAATCCAGTTCATATAATGTCTTTTTCGGGAGCCAGAGGAAATGCATCTCAGGTACATCAATTAGTAGGTATGAGAGGATTAATGTCGGATCCCCAAGGGCAAATGATTGATTTACCCATTCAAAGCAATTTACGCGAAGGGCTCTCTTTAACAGAATATATTATTTCTTGCTACGGAGCCCGTAAAGGAGTTGTGGATACCGCTATCCGAACATCAGATGCAGGATATCTCACGCGCAGACTTGTTGAAGTAGTTCAACACATTGTTGTACGTCGAACAGATTGTGGCACCGTTCGAGGTATTTCTGTAAGTCCTCGAAATGGAATGATGGCAGACAGGATTTTTATCCAAACATTAATTGGGCGTGTATTAGCAGATGATATATATATAGGTTCGCGATGCATTGCTACTAGAAATCAAGATATTGGGATTGGACTTGTCAATAGATTCATCACTTTTAGAGCACAACCAATCTCTATTCGAACCCCCTTTACTTGTAGGAGTACATCTTGGATTTGTCAATTATGTTATGGCCGGAGTCCAGCTCATGACGACCTGGTCGAATTGGGAGAAGCTGTAGGTATTATTGCAGGTCAATCTATTGGAGAACCGGGCACTCAATTAACATTAAGAACTTTTCATACCGGCGGAGTATTCACAGGGGGTACTGCAGAACATGTGCGAGCCCCTTCTAATGGAAAAATAAAATTCAATGAGGATTTAGTTCATCCGACACGTACACGTCATGGACATCCTGCTTTTCTATGTTCTAGAGACTTGTATGTAACTATCGAGAGTGAAGATATTATACACAATGTGTGTATTCCGCCCAAAAGTTTTCTTTTAGTTCAAAACGATCAATATGTAGAATCAGAACAAGTCATTGCTGAGATTCGCGCGAGAACATCCACTTTGAATTTGAAAGAGAAGGTTCGAAAACATATTTATTCTGACTCAGAGGGCGAAATGCACTGGAATACCGATGTGTACCATGCACCTGAATTTACATATGGTAATATTCATCTCTTACCAAAAACAAGTCATTTATGGATATTATTAGGGGAGCCCTGGAGATCCAGTCTAGGACCCTGTTCGATCCACAAGGATCAAGATCAAATGAACGCTTATTCTCTTTCTGTTAAGCGAAGATATATTTCTAACCCCTCAGTAACTAATAATCAAGCGAGACACAAATTTTTTAGTTCGTATTTTTCTGGTAAAAATAAAAAAGGAGATTGGATTCCCGATTATTCAGAACTTAATAGAATGACATGTACTGGTCATTGTAATCCGGCCATTCTCGAGGGGAATTCCGATTTATTGGCGAAGAGGCGAAGAAATAGAGTCATCATCCCACTCGAATCGCTTCAAGAAGGCGAGAACCAACTAATACCTTCTTCAGGTATCTCAATTGAAATCCCCAGAAATGGTATTCTGCGTAGAAATAGTATTCTTGCTTATTTCGATGATCCTCGATATATAAGAAAGAGCTCGGGACTTACTAAATATGAGACTAGAGAACTTAATTCAATCGTCAACGAAGAGGATTTGATTGAGTATCGAGGAGTCAAGGTATTTTGGCCAAAATACCAAAAGGAAGTAAATCCATTTTTTTTTATTCCCGTGGAAGTTCACATTTTGGCCGAATCTTCGTCCATAATGGTACGGCACAATAGTATTATTGGGGTAGATACGCAAATCACTTTAAATAGAAGAAGTCGGGTAGGCGGATTGGTTCGAGTCAAGAAAAAAGCAGAAAAAATTAAACTGATAATCTTTTCCGGAGATATCCATTTTCCTGGAAAGACAAATAAGGCATTCCGATTGATACCACCAGGAGGCGGAAAACAAAATTACAAAGAATACAAAAAATTGAAAAATTGGCTCTATATCCAACGAATGAAACTTTCCAGGTATGAAAAAAAATATTTTGTTTTGGTTCAACCTGTAGTCCCATATAAAAAAACGGACGGTATAAATTTAGGAAGACTTTTCCCGCCGGATCTCTTGCAGGAAAGTGATAATCTACAACTTCGAGTTGTCAATTATATCCTTTATTACGACCCAATTCTTGAAATTTGGGACACAAGTATTCAATTAGTTCGGACTTGTTTAGTGTTGAATTGGGACCAAGACAAAAAAATAGAAAAGGCCTGTGCTTCCTTTGTTGAAATAAGGACAAATGGTTTGATTAGAGATTTTCTAAGAATCGACTTAGCTAAGTCACCTATTTCGTATACCGGAAAAAGGAACGATCTGTCGGGTGCAGGATTGATCTCTGAGAATGGATCAGATCGCGCTAATGTCAATCCGTTTTCTTCCATTCATTCCTATTCCAAGACAAGCATTCAAGAATCCGTTAATCCAAATCAAGGGACTATTCATACGTTGTTGAATCGAAATAAGGAATCTCAATCTTTGATAATTTTGTCATCATCCAATTGTTTTCGAATAGGTCCATTCAATGATGTAAAATCTCCCAATGTAATAAAAGAATCAATCAAAAAGGACCCCCTAATTCCAATTAGTAATTCGTTGGGCCCCTTAGGAACAGGCTTTCCAATTTCTAATTTGGATTTATTTTCCCATTTAATAACCCATAATCAGATCTTACTAACGAACTATTTGCAACTTGACAATTTAAAACAGAGTTTTCAAATACTTAAATATTATTTACTGGATGAAAAAGGTAAAATTTATAATCCCTATTCATGCAGTAACATTCTTTTGAATCCATTCAATTTGAATTGGTATTTTCTCCATTACAATTATTGTGAAGAGACATCTACAATTGTTAGTCTTGGGCAGTTTCTTTGTGAAAATGTATGTATAGCCAAAAAAGGACCGCATTTAAAATCGGGTCAAGTTCTAATTCTTCAAGTTGACTCTGTGGTAATACGATCAGCTAAGCCTTATTTGGCTACTCCAGGAGCAACCGT